GTKWWTRTGATGGCGGTGGGTAAGTGTTGTGTGTTCCTATGGTTGAAGGACAACGGTGGTTTTTCAAGCCACAGGTCTTGGGTAAAGCCAAGTGGGAATATAAATATGGTTTATTTCACATTGTTTTTAGGAATGTGTTTTGTTTTAGGGGGGTTGGCGGTGGCATCTAATCCGTCACCATACTATGGTGTGGTGGGTTTGGTGATTGCGTCAGTTGTTGGGTGTGGATGGTTGTTGAATTTGGGAGTTTCTTTTGTAGCATTGGTATTATTTATGGTATATTTAGGGGGGATGTTGGTGGTTTTTGTTTATTCTGTATCTTTGGCGGCGGATCCGTTTCCTGAAGCTTGGGGAGATTGACGTGTGTTGGGGTATGGGGTAGGTTTGGTTGGAGTATTGGTGGTGGGGGTGGTAGTTGGGGGGGTGGTTGAATGTTGGAAGTTTGGGGTTGAAACTGTTGATGGTGATGGGGTGTTTTCCGTGCGGTTGGATTTTAGTGGTGTGGCGATGTTTTATTCTTGAGGTGTTGGGATGTTTTTGGTGGCGGGATGGGGGTTATTGTTGACCCTTTTTGTGGTGTTGGAGTTGGTGCGAGGGTTGTCTTATGGGGCTATTCGGGCGGTTTAGGGATGTGACAGAGAATAGTTTAATTAGAATATCAACTTTGGGAGTTGGAGGTAGAGGTTTGAGTCCTTTTTCTCTGATATGGATCGATGGTTTGTGTATAAGTTCGATGAAGGAAACGTGTTAGCGTTTGATTTAGGTTATTAGGGGTATTTTCCTGATAATAATACGATGAAATCGTGATTGTAAATCATGAATGGTGTGTGATGAAGAGGTAGGGAGATATAGGGTTAAAAAATGGATCGATGACGATCGATAAACGAACGAACGAACGAATGGAACGAATGAATTTTATTAGGGCAATCTCGGCGGTGAACGAACGATGAAACGAACGAATGAAAAAAGAAAAAAAAAATGATTGTGATTTGAAAAATTTTTTTAGGCAAAACGCCTAGTGGCGTTTTGCAATATTAGGGAAAATTAGAGAAAATTGAAAAATTGGAAAAAAATGAAAAATCATGCCTACCAGGCATTAACTGAATAGCAGCATGAAAACACAAGGACAAAAGATATCATAACCAAGTGTAAAACAAAGTGCATCAGTGTTAAAATGATTCCCCTAACACGCAAACCGTCTCAGCTTCAGTGACTCTTGAGGGCCACAAAACAGGACGATAGGCATTGTATGCTCACGTCAATAGATTGTATTCACCCGCTGCACTCTGAAGGGCAGATTGAAGACGTCCAGAAAAAAAAAAGAACCAAAAGTGAGAAAAAGGGGAAATGCCGGAATTAAGAGAGACAATGTTGATAAATAGCGAACCAGATGTATCTGTGAAGGGCAATAAAAGGTGAGAAGCCAGTTGATGGTCCTGACCGAGGAACCAGAGGCGCAAAAGAGCAAGTTGTGCTAGGGGTGTAGGGGGAAAGTATGGGCCTGAAGCTAGTCACGGAGGGGTCTTATATGCGGTGCGTTGCTGATTTCACGTGAGGTGACCGACTAATAAATAACCTGGTACGACAGCTACCGGCACGACGAGAGACTGTTTCAGGTTATGGTCTGCTACCATGGAGTTCTTATGGTCAAGCACTTCCGTATGGAGGAAATTGCCTATGTATAAACGAACCAATAAGGGGGTTTAGCACGAGTACGGCGGTTGTGATCCGTTAGTTCATGAACTAGGAAGTTCTTCAGAAAGTAGGATGGGGAAGAGAAATTGGATGGTGTGTCGATTACATGGTATATGACATTATTGCATTGCAGATTATGTCCTAGGTTGGGTATCCGTGTACTGTGAAAGTAAATAAATGCACAGAAGTACATAGCTTAAATACAAACGCATAAGATAACCTTATGCGGGGGGGGAGGGGGGGGGAAAGTAGGTGAATTTTAATTAACTCTAAGAAGAATTGTATCTTCAGTTTTCGGTTTACAAGACCAATGTTTTTTTATAAACTATTAGAGTATTTTAGAGGTTTAGTAATTTGTTTTCTAGGGTGGCAGTAAGGGGGAAGAGGACGAGGATGGTGGTGAAGTAGGCAATAGAGGCTAGTTGGCCAATAATGATGAAGGGGTGTTCAACTGGCTGGCTGCCTACTCAGGTAAGGATAAGGAGGTTAGCAGTTAGGGTTCAGAATAGGAATTGGGAGAGTGGTCGAAAGGCCATTGTGCGTTGTTTAGATGTGTGGAGAAGAGGGGCTAGGAAGAGGATTAGGACGGAAGCGGCGAGTGCTAGGACGCCTCCGAGCTTATTAGGGATTGAGCGGAGGATGGCGTATGCGAATAGGAAATATCATTCTGGTTTGATATGGGGGGGTGTGATGAGAGGGTTAGCTGGAGTAAAGTTTTCTGGATCACCCAACATGTTGGGGGAGAACAGGGCAAGTATTGTAAGCGGAAATAGAAGGAGAACGAACCCTAGGGTGTCTTTTAAAGAGAAGTATGGGTGGAAGGGGATTTTGTCGCAGTTTGATACGAGTCCCAGGGGGTTATTTGAGCCAGATTCGTGAAGGAATGTAAGGTGGATTATAGTGAGGCCTGCAATTATGAAGGGGAGTAGGAAGTGGAGGGCGAAAAATCGGGTGAGGGTGGGGTTGTCTACTGAAAATCCCCCTCAAGCTCACTCGACGATGGTTTGGCCAATGTAAGGGAGGGCTGAGAATAGATTAGTGATTACGGTTGCGCCTCAGAATGATATTTGTCCTCATGGGAGGACATAGCCTACGAAGGCGGTGGCTATAAGGGTGAGGAGGAGGATGACACCGGTGTTTCAGGTTTCTTGGAATAAATAGGATCCATAGTAAAAGCCTCGTCCGATATGGAGGTAGATGCAGATGAAGAAGAATGAAGCTCCGTTAGCATGGAGGTTGCGGATTAATCATCCATGTTGGACGTTTCGGCATGTGTGGGCAACGGATGAGAAGGCTAGGGTTGTGTCTGCAGTGTAGTGGGTAGCTAGAAGTAGGCCGGTAATGATTTGTGTGATTAGGCAGATGCCTAGAAGGGATCCGAAGTTTCATCATGCTGAGATGTTAGAGGGGGTGGGTAGGTCGATTAAGGAGTTGTTAATTATTTTTAAGAGTGGGTGGGATTTGCGTAGGTTTGGGGCCATTTAGTGTCTGTGGGTAATTAGGGCAATAAGAATAGAGAGAATGAATGTTCCTAGGTAGGTTTTAATAAGGCCGCTATGCATAGGGGTTGAGGTTTTGGACATTGAACGTTGGAGGTTTGCAAGGCCCTCGGGGCCGATTTTATTGTATCATGACAGGTCAATGAGGTGGGAGGCGACTTTTTGGCCAATGTTTAGGAGGGTTATAGATCCGGTACGATGGGTGAGGGGGTTGAAGAAGCCTAATGATGAAGAGAAGTTGAAATGGGGTTTTTGTTTAGGTTGGGTAAGGGTGTGGGTTATGTTTGAGAGTTCAAGTGCTAGAATAATGCCTAGGGAGGTAGCTAGGATAGCTGCGAGTTTAGAGGGGGTGGGCATGGTTATTGGGGGGGTTTTGATGGGGAGGATGAAGGATGTGATGAGGAGGCCGGCTATAATGCTACCTAGGGCGAGGCGAATGATGGGTTTAGTAATTGTGGGGTTGTTTTCATTTATTGGGGTGATGGGTGGCATACGGTTGAATCCTGTTTGAACTAGTAAGGTTAGGCGGAGGCTATAGGTTGCGGTGAATGATGTAGCTAGGAGAGTAAGTAGGAGGGCTCATGTATTTAGATGAGATGTGTTTAGGTTTTCAATGATTAGATCTTTTGAGTAGAATCCTGCTAGGAAAGGGGTTCCTATTAGAGCGAGGTTTCCAATGGTTAGGCAGGAGGTGGTGATTGGGAGCGTTTTTTGTAGGCTGCCTATCTTTCGGATATCTTGTTCGCCGTTGAGGTTGTGGATAATAGATCCGGAACATAGGAAGAGTATGGCTTTGAAGAAGGCGTGGGTTGAGATGTGGAGGAAGGCTAGTTGGGGGAGGTTTAGTCCAATTGTGACTATTATCAGACCTAGTTGGCTGGATGTGGAGAAGGCAATGATTTTTTTGATGTCGTTTTGTGTTAGGGCGCATGTAGCGGCGAATAGGGTGGATAGGGCGCCTAGGCAGAGGCAGAGGGTGAGTGCAGCTTGGTTGTTGGTGAGTAGGGGGTGGGTGCGGATGAGCAGGAAGATGCCAGCTACTACTATAGTGCTGGAGTGAAGAAGGGCAGAGACTGGGGTTGGACCTTCTATGGCAGCAGGGAGTCACGGGTGAAGTCCGAATTGGGCGGATTTTCCTGTGGCGGCTAAGATGAGGCCTAGGAGGGGGAGTGTGGGGGTTTGGGAGGGATGAAATGTTTGTTGAATTTCTCAGGTGTTTATAGTTGATGCTAATCAAGCTATACTTAAGATTAAACCAATATCACCAATTCGGTTATAGAGGACAGCTTGAAGGGCGGCTGTGTTAGCTTCTGCTCGTGCTTGTCATCAGCCGATTAGGAGGAAAGATATGATTCCCACTCCTTCTCATCCAATGAATAGTAGGAATATGTTATTGGCTGTGATTAGGAGGAGTATGGCGGTTAGGAAGGTTAGAAGGTAGGAGAAGAATTTCGTAATATGGGGTTCGGATGCTATGTATCATGAGGCAAATTGTAGGATAGATCATGTTACAAATAGGGCAATAGGTAGGAAGGTTGCGGAGTATTGGTCAATTTTAAAGCTGAGGGGGATTTTGAAGTTTGCGATGAATTTTCATTCTCAGTTTGAAATAATGCTTTCTGTGCCTGAGTATATAAAGAGCGTTAAGGGTACTAGGCTTACTATGAAGGCGATTTTAACAGAGTATGTGGTGGAGGTGGGGGTGTTTTTGAGGGTTTTGGATAGTAAGGGGAGTAGAATGGGGAGGGAAATGATTGTTAAGGTTAGGAGTGAAGTAGTGTTGAGGAGAAGAGCGGTTTCCATTACTTTTACTTGGATTTGCACCAAGATGAGTGGCTCCTAAGACCAATGGATTGCTATTATCCTTTAAAAGTAAGGGGACTGGGGGCTTAGGCCCAGATGCAAGAGTTAGCAGTTCTTGTTGGTTCAACCTCCCCTCGGCAGGTAAGAAGAGTTTAACTTCTATTTTTAGAGTCACAGTCTAATGTTTGGGTTAAAACTATACTTGCCTAAGATAATTATGCGATGAGTTCTGGTTTTAAGATGAGGAGGAGCAGGGGGATGATGTGGAGGGTTATTAAGATGTGTTCTCGTGTGGAGGAGTTTTGGATGGATGTGATATGGGATGGGAGGGGACCTCGTTGGGTTATGAGGAGTATAAATAGGGTGTAGGAGGCGGTTAGGAGGGTTGCGGTGCCGGTCAGGATGAGGGTTAGTGGGGATCAATTAAATAGGGAGATTATGATGGTTAGTTCTGCTATAAGGTTTGTGGAGGGTGGGAGGGCCATATTAGTCAAGTTGGCTAAAAGTCATCATGTGGCTGTGAGGGGTAGTAGGGGTTGTAGGCCTCGAGTTAAGATTAGGATACGGCTGTGTGTTCGTTCGTAGTTTGTGTTGGCTAAGCAGAATAGCATGGAGGATGTTAATCCATGGGAGATTATTAAGATTATTGCTCCAGAGAATGATCAATTGGTTTGGATTATGCTGGCGGCGATTACTAAGCCCATGTGGCTAACTGATGAGTAGGCGATGAGTGATTTGAGGTCGGTTTGACGGAGGCAGATGGAGCTAGTCATTAGTGCCCCTCACAGGGCGAGGGCGAGGAATGGGTATTGGAGGGGGTAAGAGGAGTAGTCTATTAAAAGGGTAACGCGTATGATTCCATATCCCCCTAGTTTAAGTAGGAGGGCTGCTAAGAGTATGGAGCCGGCAATTGGGGCTTCTACATGAGCTTTGGGGAGTCATAGGTGTACCCCGTATAGGGGGGCTTTTACTATGAATGCGAGTAGTAGGGCTAGACTGGTTAGGGGTGAAGTTCAGGAGTTGAGTAGGGGGGAGGAGTAGGAAAGTTTGAGAAGGGGAAGGGACAGGGTGCCGGTTTGTGTGTGTAAGTGGAGGATGGTAATTAGGAGGGGGAGGGAGCTAATTAGGGTATATAGGAGTAAGTAAATGCCGGCGCTTAGACGTTCTGGTTGGTTGCCTCATCGGGTGATAAGAATAAGGGTTGGAATTAGGGTTGCTTCGAAAGAGATATAAAATAGTATTAATTCTGTGGTTGAAAATGCTAGAATGATGAATGGTTGGATTGTGATAAGGGTGGTGGTAAAAATTCGTTTTCGTGTTGGGGGTTCGTGTTGAAGGTGGTTTTGGCTAGCTAATATTGTGAGGGGGAGTAGTCAGCAGGATATAACTAGAAGGGGGGAAGAGATTTGGTCAACACCTGTTCATAAGGTGAGATTTTTATGGGGGAGGTACGATGGGGTAAGTCATTGGAGGCTAATTAGGGCAATTAGGAGGCTGTATGTGGTGGTGTTTGCTCATAGGAATTTTTGAGGGGATAGGAGGGCTGTGGGGAGTAATATGGCTGTTGGGAGAATAATTTTTAACATTGTAAGAGGTTAAGGTTATGGAGGTGGTCAGAGCCGTAAGTTCGTGTGGAAGCTACGAGTGTGGCTAAGCCTGTACCTGCTTCGCAGGCTGAGAAGGATAACATAAGAAGTGGGATTAGGGAGGCTGATGTTGTGTAGTTTTCTGCGGGTCAGGCTGAGAGGGAAATGTATATCGATAGTATTATGCTTTCTAGGCAGAGTAGGGCGGAGATTAAATGTATTCGGTGGAAGGCTAAGCCTAGGAAGCTTAGAGTAAAGGTTGAGTAGAAGCTTAAGTGTATGAGGGACATGAAGAAAGTCATAGGGGAAGGCTATGATTTGTTGAGTCGAAATCAACTGTCTTATTTAGACTAACTTTCTGGTTACTCTGCCCATTCTAATCCGCCTTGTGTTCATTCGTAGATGAGTCCTAGGGTAAGTAAGAGGATGATGGCAGATGTTCAAATTAAGGTGGTTAAGGGGGATTGGAGTTGAGTGGCTCATGGAAGGGGGAGGAGGAGGGCAATTTCTAGGTCGAATAAGAGGAATAAGATTGCTACTAAGGAAGAATCGGATGGAGAATGGGAGTCGGGCGGATCCAAGTGGGTCAAAACCACATTCGTAGGGGGAGAGTTTTTCTGTGTCTGGGTTGGTTTGGGCTAATCAAAAATTTAAAGTGATTAGGAGGATGCTTAGGGTTATGGAGAGGGTGAGTATAAATGTAATTATGTTGATTGCTCTTCTCTGGATTATGACCAGATTTTAGAGATTGGAAGTCAATTGTAATTGATATACTAGAAGAGCATGATCCTCATCAGTAAATGGTTATGTAAAGGAATAATCAAATAACGTCGACGAAGTGTCAGTATCAGGCGGCTGCCTCGAAGCCAAAGTGGTGGTTGGATGTGAAGTGGAATTTGATAAGGCGAAGGAGGCAGATTAGGAGGAAGGAAGAGCCGATAATAACATGGAGGCCGTGGAATCCTGTGGCGACGAAGAAGGTGGAGCCGTAAATGCCGTCGGCGATGGAAAAGGGTGCTTCGTGGTATTCTATAGCTTGGAGGGCAGTAAAGTAAAGTCCGAGAAGGATAGTTAGGATGAGTGCATGGATTGCTTGTTTTCGGTTACCCTCTGTGATTGAATGGTGGGCTCAGGTGATGGTGATTCCTGATGCCAGGAGAATGGCTGTGTTGAGTAGGGGGACTTCAAGGGGGTTTAGTGGTTTGATTCCTGTGGGGGGTCATTGGCTTCCTAGTTCTGGGGTGGGGGCTAGGCTGGAGTGGAAGAAAGCTCAGAAGAATCCTAGGAAGAAGAATACTTCGGATGTGATGAATAAGATTATACCATAACGTAGGCCTTTTTGGACTGTGGGAGTATGGTGGCCTTGGAATGTCCCTTCTCGTACTACATCTCGTCATCATTGAAGTATGACTAGGGCTGTGGCGAGGAGGCCAAGGGTTAATAGATGGGAGGAGTTATAATGGAATCATATGATAAGGCCTGAGGTTATTAATAGGGCGGCTGTTGCGCCAAAAAGGGGTCATGGGCTGGGGTCGACTATGTGATACGAGTGAGTTTGGTGGGCCATTAGATGTTTTCTTGTAAGTATAAGCTTAAAAGGAGGACGAATACGTAGGCTTGAATTATGGCTACTGCTACTTCTAACATAGTTAATAAGAGGAGGATAATGGAGGTTAGGATTGAGACTGACGGTATGATTGATAGGAGGGCGATGGTGGCAGTAGAGATAAGTTGGATGAGGAGGTGACCAGCTGTTAAATTGGCTGTTAGGCGGACGCCTAGGGCCAGGGGGCGGATGAGTAGGCTGGTTGTTTCGATTAGGATTAAGGCTGGGATTAGGGGGGTGGGGGTCCCTTCAGGAAGGAGGTGGCCTAGGGAGGTTGAGGGTTGGTTTCGTAAACCGATGAGGAGAGTTGCTAATCAGAGAGGGAAGGCGAGGGCTATGTTTATTGATAATTGGGTTGTAGGGGTGAATGTGTAAGGTAGGAGGCCTAATAGGTTAATTAAAAGCAAGAAGATTATTAAGGATGATAAAACTATAGCTCATTTGTGGCCAGTTTTGTTTAGGGGAATTATTAGTTGTTTGGTGATTAGATTGATGCACCATAGTTGTAGAGTAGTCAGGCGATTAGTGATTCATCGATTGTTTGGTGCAGGGAGTAGGAGGGCTGGGAATAGTGTGGCTAGGAGGATTAGAGGGATTCCTAAAAGGCATGGGCTTGAGAATTGGTCGAAGAAGCTTAAGTTCATGGTCAGGTTCAAGGGGAGGTTTTAATAGTTGTTGAGGTTTTGTTGAATGGAAGGTTAGTGGAGGTGAATGATAGGAGTTTTGGTTGGATAAGAAATGAGAAGGATAATCATGATAGAAGTATGATAAGAAATCAGGGGTTGGGGTTGAGTTGGGGCATATCATTAAGGAGGGGTATCCCACTTTCTCTAGCTTAAAAGGCTAGTGCTGATGCATAGCTTCTTAATGATTAGGATGACAGTGTAGATGATCAAGCTTCGAAGAAGTTGAGGGGTGTAGATTCAACTACAATTGGTATAAAGCTGTGGTTAGCGCCACAAATTTCTGAGCATTGGCCATAGAAAATTCCTGGGCGGGTGGTGATGAATGATGTTTGGTTGAGTCGTCCGGGGATAGCATCAGTTTTCACTCCCAGGGAGGGGATGGCTCAGGAGTGGAGGACATCATCAGCAGTGACAATAATGCGGATGGGGGATTCTATAGGGATAACAACTCGATGGTCTACTTCTAAGAGGCGGAAGTGGCCTAGGGGGAGTTCTATTGTAGGGGTTATGTATGAGTCGAATGAAAGGTCTTTGAAGTCCGTGTATTCGTAGGTCCAGTATCATTGGTGGCCGATAGCTTTTAGGGTCAGGTCTGGTTCGTCGATTTCGTCCATTATATAGAGGATTTGTAGTGAGGGGAGGGCAAGTAAGATGAGGACGATGGCAGGGAGGATTGTTCAGATTAATTCAATTTCCTGAGCGTCAACTGTGTTGGATGAGAGTTTTTCTATGAGTATTAGTGTAAGGAGATAGAGGACTAGGCTGCAGATTGCTAGTGCTACTATGAGGGCATGGTCATGGAATTCGACGAGTTCTTCTATGATGGGTGATGAGGCGTCTTGGAATCCTAATTGGGAGTGGTTGGCCATAGGGTGTATATAGGGGTTTCACCTATGATTTGGTCTTGACAAGACCATGTAATGGGTTTACTAATACGCCATAAGAAAGAAGCATAAGCGGTTTAATGCGGTTGGCTTGAAACCAATGTATGAGGGTTCAATTCCTTCCTTTCTTGGGTTTGGACGAAAGCAGGTTCTTCGAAGGTATGGTAAGGGGGTGGGCAGCCGTGGATTCATTCGATGTTGGTGTGGGTGAGTTCGGGTTGTAAGATTTTTCGTTTAGATGCGAATGCTTCTCAGATGATAAATAGGAGTATAATTACAGCAATTATGGAGATTAATGAGCCAATTGAGGATATGGTATTTCATAGGGTGTAGGCGTCTGGGTAGTCTGAATATCGACGTGGTATACCAGCTAGACCGAGGAAGTGTTGGGGGAAGAATGTTAGGTTTACACCTGTGAATATGACTCCAAAATGGGCCTTAGCTCATGTGTTATTAAGGGTGTATCCTGTGAATAGGGGAAATCAGTGAGTGAACCCAGCTAGGATGGCAAATACTGCCCCTATTGAGAGGACATAGTGGAAGTGGGCAACTACGTAGTATGTGTCGTGTAGGGCAATGTCTAAGGAAGAGTTGGCTAGGACGATTCCAGTTAGGCCCCCTACGGTGAATAGGAAAATAAAACCTAAGGCTCAGAGCATGGGGGGGTCTCATTTGATGGTTCCTCCATGGAGTGTGGCTAATCAGCTAAAGACTTTGATTCCTGTGGGGATGGCAATGATTATGGTTGCGGATGTGAAATATGCTCGGGTGTCTACGTCTATGCCGACTGTAAATATATGATGGGCTCATACAATAAAGCCTAAGAATCCGATTGATAGTATAGCTCACACTATTCCTATGTAGCCAAATGGTTCTTTTTTACCAGCGTAGTACGCTACGATGTGGGAGATGATGCCGAATCCTGGTAGGATAAGGATGTAGACTTCCGGGTGACCGAAGAATCAGAATAGGTGTTGGTAGAGGATGGGGTCTCCTCCTCCGGCTGGGTCGAAGAATGTAGTGTTTAGGTTGCGGTCTGTGAGGAGTATAGTAATGCCGGCGGCAAGGACGGGCAGGGATAGGAGGAGGAGTACGGCGGTGATGAGGACAGATCAAACAAATAATGGGGTTTGGTATTGTGAGATAGCTGGGGGTTTTATGTTGATGGCTGTTGTGATGAAGTTGATTGCTCCTAGGATGGATGAAATACCTGCTAGGTGGAGTGAGAAGATAGCTAAGTCTACTGAGGCTCCTGCATGGGCTAGGTTGCCGGCGAGGGGGGGATAGACAGTTCATCCGGTTCCTGCGCCTGCTTCGATTGTAGAAGAGGCTAGGAGAAGAAGGAATGATGGGGGGAGGAGTCAAAAGCTTATGTTATTTATACGTGGGAATGCTATGTCGGGGGCGCCGATTATAAGGGGGACTAGTCAGTTTCCGAATCCTCCAATTATGATGGGTATAACTATGAAAAAGATTATTACGAATGCATGGGCAGTGACAATGACGTTATAGATTTGGTCGTCTCCGAGTAGGGTACCGGGTTGACCGAGTTCTGCGCGAATGAGGAGGCTTAGGGCTGTGCCAATTATGCCCGCTCATGCGCCGAAGATAAGATATAGGGTGCCAATGTCTTTATGGTTGGTGGAGAATAATCATCGATTGATAAAGGTCACGGGTAAGATGGCTGAGTGTTAAGGCGTTAGGCTGTAGTCCTTTTTACAGAGGTTTGATTCCTCTTCTTATCAGCTCCGTAGTGAAGTTCATGTTGAGTTGCAAGCTCATTGATGTGCACTAAGGGTGCACCGGGGTTTGGTTGGACGGAAGCCTGTAAGGTTTAGGCATCTAGCTGTTAACTAGAATTTTGTGGGATCGAGGCCCACCTGTCTAGGGGATAGGATTAAGGTCCTAGCTTAATTAAAGTAACTGGGTTGCATTCAGAGGATGCAGGGTAGTATCCTGCGGATCTTAGCAGAAACTAAGAGGGTTCAACTCTTATTTAAGGCTTTGAAGGCCTTCGGTTTTATAGGTTATCCTAAGTTTCTAGATGGAGGTTAGAATTGTGGGAGAGAGAGGGAGGAGGAGGATTGATAGAGAGGCTAGGATGGGAATGAGGGTGGATGTTGGTTTATTAATGAATCAGTGTTTTATGTGGTTTGTGGGGTTGGGTGGGAGTGTGATGGTTGAGTAGTAAGTGAGGCGAAGGTAGAAGAATAGGCTTAATAAGGATAGGAGGGTGATGGTTAGGGCGGCTATAGTTATTTCTTGTTTGGTGAGTTCTTGGATAATAAGTCATTTGGGGAGGAATCCAATGAGAGGTGGAAGGCCAGCTAAGGATAGGAGGGTTAGTATGAGGGATGCATTTAGTATTGGGGTTTTTGTTCAAGAGGTTATTAGTGTTGGTATATTGATGATATTGGATGAGTTTAAAGTTAGGAAAATAGTGGAGGTTAGGAGGGAGTAAAGGAGGAAAGTTAGGAAGGTTAGTTTAGGGGAGTGGACAAGGATAATAGCCATTCATCCTAGGTGGGAGATGGAGGAAAAGGCTAGGATTTTTCGGATTTGTGTCTGGTTGAGGCCCATTCAGCCTCCTAGGGCGGCTGAGGCAATAGCTATTAAGGTTAGGAGGTGAGGATTAAGGGAGTTGAATGTGAAGAGGAGGATGGCGATAGGGGGGAGTTTTATGACTGTTGATAATAGAAGGGCTGTGGTTAATGAAGAGCCTTGGAGGACTTCGGGGAATCAAAAGTGGAATGGTACTAGACCGAGTTTTATGGCAATTGCTGTTGTTAAAAGTAGGCAGGATGTTGTGTTGGTTAGCTGAGAGATGTCTCATTGTCCTGTGGCTCAGGCGTTAATTATACTTGAGAATAAAACAGTGGCGGAGGCAGCTGCTTGGGTGAGGAAATATTTGATTGTGGCTTCAATGGCTCGTGGGTGGTGGGGTTTTGAGATTATTGGAATGATAGCGAGTGTATTGATTTCTAGACCGGCTCAAATCATTGCTCAGTGGTTACTTGAGATTGTGATAGTGGTTCCTAAGATTAGACTAATTAATATGATTAATTTTGCGGGGGGATTCATTAGTAGAGGAAGGGGTTGAACCATCATTTTCGGGGTATGGGCCCGATAGCTTTATTAGCTGACCCTACTAGAAAATAATATAAGGGGAGTATGAGGAGTTTTGATCTCTTCTGTGTAGGTTCGATTCCTACTTTTCTAACAAAAAAGGGGATAGGAAATGAGAGGGTTGGTGTACCTCTATGTTCACTTTATCATAGTGACCCTTTGGGTTCAGGCACATTTCCTTAGGTAAGGAGGGAGGCCTGCGTAGGAGATAGGTATGCTTGTGTGCCATAGGCAAAGGGCTAGAGTCAGTGGGAGGAAATTTTTTCATAGGAGGTGTATGAGTTGATCATAACGAAATCGCGGGTATGAGGCGCGGACTCATAGAAATCCTGAGGAGAGGAGAAGTGTTTTAGAGGCTAGTATAATAGGGAATAGCTCTGGCGATGGGTTAAGTGTGCTTGGGTTGAGGAATAGGATAGCGGTTAGGGTATTTATTATTATAATGTTGGCGTATTCAGCTAGGAAGAAGAGGGCAAATGGTCCTGCGGCATACTCTACGTTGAAGCCAGATACTAGCTCTGATTCACCTTCTGTGAGGTCAAATGGAGCGCGGTTTGTTTCAGCGAGAGTTGAGATGAATCATATCATGGCTAAGGGTCAAGAAGAGAAGATGAGGTAAAGGGGTTCTTGGGTGGTGGTGAGTGTACTTAGAGTGTAGTTTCCACTTAATACAATTATGGCTAGGAGAATGATGGCTAGTGTTACTTCATAAGAGATGGTTTGTGCTACTGCTCGAAGGGCTCCGATTAGGGCATATTTGGAGTTTGAAGCTCAACCCGATCATAGGATGGAGTACACAGCGAGACTTGATATAGCTAGGAGGAACAGAAGGCCTAGGTTTAAGTCGGTTAATGAGAATGGGAGGGGGAGTGGGATTCAGATAGTTAGGGCTAGAAGGAGGGCTAGAGTTGGTGTTAAGAGAAATAATAGTGGGGATGAGGTGGATGGGCGGATGGGTTCTTTGATGAAAAGTTTTACTCCATCCGCTACGGGTTGAAGAAGTCCGTAAGGCCCAACGATGTTGGGACCTTTGCGGGCTTGCATGTAGCTTAAGACTTTTCGTTCTACTAATGTTAGAAATGCTACTGCGATTAGAATGGGGATGGCGTAAGAAAGAGCCATAGATAGATTGATTAGGATGGTGGAGAGGGTCATAGGTAAGGAAAAGTAGCTAGGGAGAGGATTTGAACCTCTGAGTAAAGGGTTTAAGCCTTTTGCATTTACCAGGCTCTGCCACGCTAGCTATCCTTTTTTAGGATTATAGTGTTCAGTCCTTTAAGGTAGTTTAGTTGTGTTCCTTACTTAAGGGGAAGGCGTGCTTGTGGTATGGGCCTTATTTTTCCGGTCCTTTCGTACTAGGAAGAATCTGTCATAGATAGAAACCGACCTGGATTGCTCCGGTCTGAACTCAGATCACGTAGGACTGTTAATCGTTGAACAAACGAACCCTTAATAGCGGTTACACCATTAGGATGTCCTGATCCAACATCGAGGTCGTAAACCCCCTTGTCGATATGGGCTCTTGAAGGGGATTGCGCTGTTATCCCTGGGGTAGCTTGGTTCATTAATCAGTTGTACTGGGTCTGGGAACTGTTAGTACGTTGAGAGGTTGCTCTTGGTTAAGAGGTGAGGTCTTGTTTCTGGAGGATTTGTTTTTCTCCAGGGCCGCCCCAGCCAAAAAATACGGACCAATGTGTGGGGAAGTGAAACCCAAAGGGTTTATAGGTTGGGCGTGTTGTGGTCGTTGATTTTGAAGTTCCACAGGGTCTTCTCGTCTTATGTTTTTATTTCCGCTTTTGCACGGAAAGATCAATTTCACTGATTATCTATAGGAGACAGTTGGGACCTCGTTTAGCCATTCATACAAGTCTCGATTTATGGGACAATTGATTGCGCTACCTTTGCACGGTTAGGATACCGCGGCCGTTAAACAAGGTGTCACTGGGCAGGCATCACCTTCAATACTTGGTAGGCTGAAGGCTATGTTTTTGGTAAACAGTCGGGCCCCAGAGGTTTGCCGAGTTCCTTCTACAGATTTAAATCTTTCACAATTAAGCGCCCCTGCGTTGGTTTAACGGAGAAGTTTATGATACGGTGTCTTGTTGGGTTATGAGTATCTGTTGTCTGAGTAATAATATGGTAATGTAAGTTTGCGCTTTGGAGGGGGGCCCCTTAGTTACTCATTTCAGCATTAATTCCTCTATTTTCATAGATTGGCCTGTTGGGGGGAAGAAAGGGATTCACATTGTTTCGGAATTTTTAGGATTTAGAGCTTTGACGCACTCTTTACTGGTGGCTGCTTGAAGGCCAACAATTAGGTATACTGGTGGTGATTATCCGCTTGGTGAGGTTGTATTCTTTTTTAAAGGGGCTGTACCCCCTTTAAATTACTCCTGAGTGGCTACATGACTGTTGGGTGGAGGTCGGTGAGGGAGGTAGATCAGGGGGGGACTAAGATCCGTTTCACAGGCAACCAGCTATCACCCAGCTCGATTGGCTTTTCACCTCTACCGACAAGTCATCCCACTCTTTTGCGACAGAGACGGGTTAGCTCAGTGTGTAGCTGCTTGTGGGTAGCTCGCTTGGGTTTCGGGGGGGCAAGCTTAAGTTCATTTTGCTTGGTTATTCTTGCTGAATCATGATGCAAAAGGTACAAGGGTTTATCTTTGCTGTTTTGCACTTAAGGTTTTCATTATTATTTCATCTTTCCCTTACGGTACATTCTCTATTGCGCCTGATGGGGTCCTTTTCTATCTCCTATACTAGGGATGAAGAAATGTTTTAATTGATAAAAAAAGTTTATTTTTTGACTCTTTAAATAGGTTGTGGGCTAGAGTAAGGTTTCAAGACGACCTAAGTTGTGAGTAGGTATCTCTCAGGTGTAAGCTGAGTGCTTTGAGTTTAGCTACATCTTGATATGCTAAGTGCACCTTCCGGTACACTTACCTTGTTACGACTTACCTCATCTTCAGCTAGTTGTGATATTAATTTATAAGTGGTGTTGCTTGCGAGGAGGGTGACGGGCGGTATGTACGTGCTCCAGGGCCAGTTTAAAACAAGCATTATAGTCATGTTTTACTGCTAAATCCTCCTTCCAGGGGTAAAATTTCAGACCCCTTTTCGTTGGTGGTCTAAGATAGAAAATGTAGCCCATTTCTTCCCCTCCATAGGCTATACCTTGACCTGTCTTCTTAGCGGGTGGAGCTATTGTGCTCACTGTCGTGCTCTCATATGAGGTGGGCTGGCGACGGCGGTATATAGGCTGTTTAGACAAGGAGGGGTTGGGTGTAGCGTGGGTTATCGATTATAGAACAGGCTCCTCTAGGTGGGTTTGGAGTACCGCCAAGTCCTTAGGGTTTTAAGCGTTTGTGCTCGTAGTTCCCAGGCGGATGCTTTGGTGGAAGGAAGCATCTAGATTTAGGGCCAGGCATAGTGGGGTATCTAATCCCAGTTTGTCCCCTGGCTTTCGTGGCGGATAGTTGGTCGCTGATGGCTTGGGTTGTGTTTATATTGGGCTTAGGTGTGTCTTGGGCTTATAACAGCTTAGATACGCTTCGACCCTAGCGAAGGGCGATAGATGATGGGCCACTCTTTACGCCGGATACAGTTAATTTGGGTCTCTTGTGTGACCGCGGTGGCTGGCACAAGATTTACCAACCCTGGTCTACTATGGCTAAGTCAAGCTTGCGCTAATTGCTTAATGTTAATTACTGCTGAATACCCATGGGGGTGTGGCTGAGCAAGGCGTCTTAGGCTACTGAGAGTGTGCCTGATGCCTACACCTCTAGTCTTAATAAGGGGTCAAGGGCATTTACACTGGCGCGCAGATACTTGCATGTATAAATCTAGTAGGAACTAACTGTAAGGTTAGGACTAAGTCTTTTGTCCTCGGGAAGCGTTAGCAGCCGTCTTGACATCTTCAGTGTCATGCTKTWWGKTKTKTRWGYTWSKAG